CGTACTCTACCCTTACTGAATTCATTCTATTGAAGCGTAAGGTAAAACTTATCATCTTGCATTTCTTTGGTTTGGAAGTTCTAGAATGTTGTCTGTGGATTTCTAACAAAGGAAAGCCCCAACCTATGCCATTTGATTGAAACAAGTTCTGTGCTGCTCACCACTCCTTGAGGCCAAGGACGGGGTCGAACCGTCATTCCAGGATTTGCAGTCCGATACATTTCCATTATGTTACCTAGCCAAACCCGCCACCTCATGTGCCAAAGTCAAACGGTTGTTCTTCCTTTGAAGCTTTGAGGCTCAGTTCCAAAACATTATTTAAAAACTAGGATCACTCTTTTCCCGACTACCAGTGGTGAAATTACAGAAAGTCAATAATAGTGCCGTCTCTCCGCTCCCTCTTTTTCTACATATGCGGCGGCGGCAGAGAAGAGGGTTCCAAAAAGCTTACCTTATTAGAAAAGTTTTCCATTTACAAAGGGGCACCCCTACTATACCCCTAAACTACAAGCTAGCGCGCAACGGCTTTTCAGCCGTTGTTGCTTGCTGCTTGCAGGCTCGAAAATCTCTCTTTCGCCTTTACTCCCTGTCTCAATTCTGATTGATTCGCTTTTTCCTTCGCGCTTCGCCCCTTGTTGTGTTGCATTTTGTGATCCTCCGCTTCAGTCTGCCTTTTTCGGATAGCCGGGACCTGACGTTGATTTCCGATTTCAATTCTTATGTCAGCTCCAGGTTTTTTTGGGCGGCCATCTGGTTAGTTCAGCTATCACTGCAGGAAGCCCCTGCGGTTGTTCGGCTGCGTACTCCCCGTCTGCCTATCTCACACTCCCAAAGCATATTTGGTTTGGATTTCATATTTCATTCCTCCATCTTTCTTTCTATCCATAGGTCGGCTTCGTGCAGATAGATCTTTGCCGGGGGAGATTGGTGCTCCTTGAGGTATGCCTTTCCGGTGGGTTGTTCCTTTATCTGTCTTTTCCATCCAGTGCCCGCACTGCGTCAGAAAATCTTCGTCTTCGATCTCTCTTCGCAACGCAATAAAGAAGTCTAACAGTTTCTCTCGACATCTGTCTTTTAAGACATCGATCTCATATCTAGTTGCAGCGTTCACTATGTTGCCTACGCCCGTCCATTCCTTTCAAGCTTGATCCTGCCCTTAGACTCGTTACCTTGTTCGACTGAACTCGTTGGCTCCGTGCTCTATTCGGTCGGAACCCTGTTCGGGAACCTTATCTCATAGATTCCCTTCACCAAGTCATCGCCAGCAATCAGCTCTTATCCCTTGGTGTCAAAGGGCGAGTTTCTTTCTTGTCTTGCCCAAAAACTGTATTTATTCTCATTGGAGAAAGACTCTCCCGCGGCAAGGTTTTACACATAGGGCCAGCTGCTTTCTTTATCTCGCTTGCCGTTAGTCCGTCTAGCGCCTTTCGGTTGGGGTCCGCCCCGGGGGTTAGACCGCTTGGGTTATTTTTCTAGTATCGAAGGCAGTCAACGTGTCAGCCATTCTTCTCCTATTAGACTTGTAAATCCTTTGCTCTTTTTCCTTCTCTCTTCCAGTTCTCTCCCTATACTTTATTTGACAGGGGCGGAGCACTCTATCAATAACAAGAAAAAAGTAGCAATTCAGTTTCAAATGGTTTGAGCTTGGAAGCAACCTGCTATCTATCAATAGGCGAGAATGCTTCGCCTATCTATTCTATTATGGCCGGCTTGAAGACATCAGAGGAAGACCATCATCTCTGGGTACGATCATAGCTTCATTCATTCGTTGAACCTTGGGGATAACCATTAGCATTGAGGTCAATGACCACACCACCTCTATCATACATACGACATTACACGAAGCGAGAGTGCATGGTCAACACACACCTAAAGCGCCTACGTTCCGCTTGCAGCCACAACCTAACTTGCACGAGATTCAACAACCGAAGCTACTGGTAGTCCCGAGGGGGCGGCATCCTCCTATAATAAATAGTTAGCAGTACTGAACGAGCGAGTCATCGGTCCGGGGAAAGAAAGGCCTTTGCTTATCTTACTTTCCTGATCGTGACACGAGGTTTAACTTAGACACCCTTTTTTTGACTTACGTAGCTTCTTTTCGCTTACTTCTACGCACCTCGGATCATCTTCTACTTCTCCTTTCGTACCTCCTCATCTAAAGAAATTCCTCCTTAGCCCTTCCCTATTGCCTTATATCAGATTCAAGGCTATCGATACTGTACTTCTATAAAGCCATCGTTCACACTCTTTTTTTGAATCTATATTAGACTGATCCATAGTTCAAGACAAGAGAAGAAGCAGTCAACGGTTACCAGTTCCGTTAGCCATGTAGTTAGCAAACGGTACTCGAGGAACAGGCTTAGTCAGAGATTCAAAGAGTATGATGGGCGATACCCTTTGCTTTATCAATCTCATAACATGAGGAATAAAATGAGGACTTGTCTTTCTCTTGCTAGTCAAGAATGCATTCCTGTTCCCTTAGAGATCCATCTGAGAGATAGAGAGAGCGGTAACCTAGCCTGCCATAATAGAGAGTCCCATCCCCGGTCTCCAGTTAAGAGAGGAGTACCCCAGTATAAAGCCAGTAGCTAGCCCCGATGGCAACCCTAGCCATATGATCCCCTTTCCCAACTTTTTTGTCGACTTCCCAATGACCAAATTGATCTCTTGTCCTGCAGAGATTGGCTATATAAGTGAGTAGATCAAAGCCCTTTTTCATGCACGAGCATCCATCGCTTTCAGCGCCTCAACTCTTTTTTGTGGCAAGCGTAGGTTTTTGTACACAATTGCTTGAACGAGTAGAGAGGATCCGGTGAGAGAGGCTCCAACTGGAGTGTTACAATCACCTTTAGCTTCAACAGCCAGAAAGACAGAGACAAATTATATTCAATAATGTGGGAGTATGTCCCCAAGTCGGAGTGATATGATGGCTCGAGTGGTTTCAGTTGGGGATGGGATTGCTCTGTCCTTACGCCGACAATAAAGAAAATCGTAAAAAAGCTTAGATAGATGCTACGAATCGTCTTTTATCTAAACTTTCGAAGCTAAACACTTTGGTTGGAGGAAGAAAGAGTGCTAGCACCTTGAGGTGAAATGAAAGAGATTCATGCTCATGATAAAGAAGTTAGAAAAGCTCCTTGCGGATAAGGAAGCAAAAATGGTCAGATACCTAAAAGAGGAACTAATCAGAGCTAGACCTGCACTTAGGAGAAGAAAGAATCCTGTCTGACCGATCCTACCATGATTGAATGACTGAGCTATGCCATGGAGGAAGTCTTTCTCTGAGCATGGCGTGGAAGAACTCCAACGCTACTGCTTTGGCTAAGCTGCTTGCCCGAAGCTCTGTTCCTATCACTCAAAAAAGAGACATCTTTAACTGACATGGATATCTTTCGGTCTCAATTCCCTTATTTCAATCTGATGGTCGTTCATATCTTTTGACATGTCACTGAGCCCTATGGCAATGCAGAAGCAAAAGAAAGATTAGAGCAATGTCTCGCGGAACTGAATTCACCATATCGATGGAATCGAGTTCTCTCCTTGTCAACCACTTCTGATGAAGGAAAGAGAGGGCTCTGCCAACTATTTGGGCTCATAAGCTTTTGCAGTAGTTTGCTATCTCTCTCTAGCATATCGGCCAATCAATAGGGCTTTCCTCAATAACCTCAATATGAGCTGTGGAAAAGCAGCTACAAAGCTGTCTCGACTCCGATTAACGGGTCCATATCTGATTGGTTTTCTTTCCCCTTTCGTTCATAAGAATAAGAGTCCGAGTCTCCACTTGAATTGATGTCGGATTCTGATCCCTTTCTGGGATCTGCTGTTCCAACTCCAGTTCCAGTTCCCAGGGTTGACGAGGTATCAAACCCAACCCCCTTTTTTAGATTTAGAGGCTTTTAAGGCATGTTTCAACACCCCTTTCGATAGATATGACCTCATAAAGCAACGTCTCGTTAAAAGGCATAATTATGGCCTTCTAGACCATATTCAATTGTTTAGCTCAGAACTGGTAGTACGCCTTTACGAATTATAGGGCTTCATGTCTTTAAAGGTTATGACATCTAGTTGAGAATCCGAAATATGCTGCTGTCCAGCTGCCAGTTCCCCGATCTGTTCCCATCCGTATTCGTACCCCCTTAGATCTATACCTGTACATGCCCGTCATTAGCAGCCCTTTGCAAGGAAAAAAAGCCTCTTTCGCGCTATCCAGTGTTCTGGACTGGTGACAGACACGGACCTCCCACCCATAGCTCTTGTTCTGGGCAGGGTCAGCATATCTCTACCCGGGCGGAGAACTTCGGAAGTCAGGAAATATAATAACCAACAAATAAAGAATGTGAGATACTCTGCTTTCCCAATTTTATCTATCGATTTCGACCCTTGAAATTGGAGTTCGTGTTCCGTTGATTTGCTATCCTTCCTAGATAGAACAAGCCCGCATTCCGTCTTTCTTCTGTAATTGGCTGCTCCCAAGGCATTGGCCTCTTCCCTGGCAACTTCGCCAACTAAATTCGATGTTTGCATATTCACAACACGAATTTCTCCTTCTTATAAGTCTGATGTTCCGGCCGTTATAACGTCACTTTAGCCCCTCTCATTGGTCCACACCTATGGAGGGTTGGCGCTCGCCTTTATTCATATTCAATTGGCCCATCTCGTTGAAGTGCAACAAGTCCGCAAGCGAGTACCTCAGCCTGGCTCGATCCATCATTGGTTAAGGCTTCCAAGTGGCTTTACAAACTACAATCTACAATAGAAAGAACCCAATGACTGATCCTGGGTTCAGTACATGTACAATGCCTGATTGTTGGTTGTCCAATCCGGCGAAAAGATTCCATTTCTCTTCGACCTACTCTTAAGATCGGTATATCCCTTCATCTTCAGATGCGGTAAGCTTCAGGGGTTAGACTAAAAAGTAGGGGTGGGCGAGAAGTGTCAAGTAACGGGGTCGATAAGCTAGGGAAGGAGTTCTATGCGCGAAATGGTTGCTAATACCTCGGCAGGAGTGATTGACTGGATCATGCCTTTAAGCTTTGAGTAGTGGATATAGCACCTACATATTGAGTTCAAGACCTAAGGCGGAATCCCGAGGTGATATAGATCGATAGCATACATCTGCCCTAAACTGATAAGGAACGAAGCGAGCTTAGGCAAGTGAGCGAGTGGTAGAAGCAGGTTCAACCAGGGAAGCTAACGATCGAAGATGTATATCTCCTGTTCTTTGTGAAGAGAAGGAACCAACCGCATACAACTGGTAAGTGGCAGGGCAGGGGGGTTCGATGGATCACATCAGACTTATAAGGATTGACCTACTTCATATATACATTTCGAACGATATCCCACCCTATAGGGGATTCATCACATGAGCTAATCAAATTCATTCTATATAAGAGAACTTGATGATTCAATTGAATTCAAAGCCTTCAGACTTTAGACTCAGGTTCCGAGATCTCAAGATAGTATGAGCCCTTGTGCTGTACCTGCATTTGAACATCACGAATGGACAGTGGTGGAATACAGTCTTCCATTGATCGCTTCCATGGTTTCAGCTCAGTCGGATAGCTATCGGATACTCAATTCAAGATCAAGACGAAGGGAGCGCTAAACTCATAGGGTAATCGCCAACACCGGTAATCAACTGCTTCTTTTCTTTTAGGTTTTGCTCCTCAAAGTTCTGTTTGTCTAGTTCAAGACGCCGGTAAGCAGCCTCTAGACGCCTATAAAAGAAAAGGCATATAAGACTGTATTCATCTTCCAAAAGTCAAAGTAGCAGAACAGAAGACATGAAAGTCACTAAACAGCGCTTTCAAACTAGTCCATGTGGGCATAGAAAGAATCAAAGAAAAAGACCGAACCAGCAAGACTAATGTCTACTTATACTTTTGAGAGGTCCACTTATACATTCGAGAAAGTGGAATGCATTTCTTGATATCGCTATCGAAAAAGAAGGGATTAGCTTGATTCATGTGGACCGATGCCCATAGCCCGAGAACAATGAAAATAAATCGATCAAAAGATGCATCTCAGAAAGGAAATTCTGCTTACAATGCAAATTATAAGGCAAAATTGGACTTCATTCAACGACTTATCTTCGGTTTGAACCATCTTTCGAACCTCGGGAACCCCTTTCGCTGTGTATATAGATTTATAAATTCTGATTTGGAAAGTGGTGTGTAATTCATAAAGCTGGCTCAATTGGAGTTCTTTCCCTTGTTTGCGCCTCTTTTTGATCCTTGTATCCTTCTTTCTCCTTGTTTTAAACCCTGGAAGCCCAAGTTTCAGCTTCAGTGAATGAAGGAGGGGGGTCTTCTCTTATGATCTTTCGAAGTTTAGCTTCATTTCTCTCTTCTCATATGTGATTTATTCTTTGAAATCATGAAGATAGTATCGGGAAGAAAAATATAGTAGGGATAATTCCTAGGCTAAAGGGGGTGAATTTGCCAGTAGGAAGGAGGTCAAAAGCGTGCCTTAGTTCATCAATATCAGATAGGTGTCGTACTTCGCTTGCGGCGTGAGGCAGCTCAGCATTTGAGTCAAGAAAGATCATCAGAAAGGAAGCTATTCGTGACGAAGCGCACAGGTCTCTTTTGACTTTGTTTTCGTGTGCCGTGGTTTTCTTCCTTCACACACAGAGAGGAGGCAACTAAGAAGAATGTGTACGCCCCTGCCGGAACAGACAGGGGAACTTCCGAGGTACTTCGGGCTGTGCTGCCCTTTGATTCAATAGATTGGTCCCCATTAGCCTAGCCGCTCTTCTATTGATGAATCGCTAGAACCTAGCTTCCTAGGTGGAACCTTCCCCATTAACTTGGACTTGGACCCTAAAAGTCTCCTTATAGGGTTGGATTGGAGTCTATTTAAATAAAGAAGAAGAGTTGCAGATGCTCCTGAGCCACTCATCCTCTTCCTATTCTTTTTAGCTGCAACCAGGCAATCTGCATGCGGGAATGAGTTCTCCTCTTGCGCAGAAGTCCTCTCCATTAAAAAGGGCTCTCTCCTATAGCTTTACGAAAAGTGGTTCTTGCCGAGTGACTATATTAGAAGGGTTCGGTGATCAATCGAAGGGAGGGGATCGAAGATCTAAGAACCAAATCTCAAATATCGGATGCGAGATACATTCCCCAGGATTCATTCGGAGTCGTATCGTCATCCTTCGGACTTGAACACTGTCCGTCTGTTGGTCTGTCGTTCCGCCCACTTTCTGATCTCATAATTCGGGAACAGCAAAATCTAGAAATTTGTTGCGCTAGGCTATTGCGAGTACTGAACTTGGAGGTTTTGCTTTTGCGCCGGAGTAGGAGTCTATGAAGCTTCTCGTAGTTTCTGTCTCTGACTTCTTTAGGTAGTCCTCTGTGAAATGTGAAAACTAGTGCTTTAAAGCGTCTACCCGAGTCTTGTTACTATAAATGCTTTCATTGGTGCGACCTGCTCTAATGGGCTCCCGAATTGATCGAGGTGTTCAGGGGCCTGCGTGCTTGCCTCAACAGACCGACCCTTCCAAGGTTTCTTCTTTTTAGAGGGCTTATGATCATCAAGTTTAGAGAGAAAGATTAGGATTCAATCCGCTTTTAGCAACAGGATTCATTAGCAAGAGGAAAGCTCGCTTTTCTTTGATAGCTCGCTTTGCTAGACCATGATAGCTTGCTAGCGGTACACTGGATCAAAAAGATCAATCTCTTCTCTAGCTACAGCTTTAGCTACCTGATTCGGATTAGGAAGATACAAAAACCTAGTACTGATTGAGACTACTTTCTTGAGTGTAGCTTACAGTCTAATTCAATTGAGTAGTAGTTGCTAATTAGATAGGTAGTTTATGAGAAAGCTATACTAGTTTACTTGAGTTAAGCTTTAGAGTGTAGTTCAAGTAGTTAGTATAGAATAGGTATTGATTTAAATGTGATACAAACCAGAAACTAGGAGAGATGATTCAATGGCCTGTAAAGGCTCTATTCCCTCTCGCTATAGACATGGAATTGGAACCGAGAAAAGCACTTCGAAGAAGGTTTCACAGCAGTCCCTTAGGCCTCTTCGGGGCATTTCTCTCATATCTGTTTCGATGCCTAGTGGTTTTTTTGGAACAAGAGGAGATTTCCGTTGCTTAGGGGTCATCCCTTATTGAATTGGAATAAGGGTCGTATCGCTTTGACCTTTCTCTTCTTTATTCGCTTTCGTAAGGCACTATTGGCCTCGCATTTGTTCTTTTTTCTCTTTCCTCCTCGTCCATTAAGGAAGGCAGTTGCTTCTTCCAAGAGTGCTTATTCCGCAACAACAGGGGTAAGCCCGATGGATAAAGCGTAAACAGTGTCTTCATGAACAGTTGATTCGTCTTTTAGACTTGCTCCCGTAAGCGATGCAAGAGTAAGCGCTGGTACACTAACAGCTCTTGGTCTTAGCTCCCTAAACGTTGTTGAGGAAGCATCCAATCCATTTCCAATTCACATGTGTTAAGCATAGTGACACCAATCCCTTTTCATGAAGGAGATTTAGATTGCTGCTAGCTAGGGATTGGGGGAGGGGACTTTTAGATGCAATAGGTGCAGAGACTCAATGGAAGCTTGAAGCGGATGTTTCAAAGCTTGAATGAAGAATACTCTTAACGTTTGTTTCAAAACAAACCCCGTTAGCTCGCAGCTCTTTGGGATTAGTTGGTCAGAATCAATACCATTGAACGGAGCAATGCAAGACCAAGCTACATAATGGGGGCTCGCCCTCACTAAGCTCTACGCTCCAAAACAGACTCACTCGTACCGACCCTCGCGTTAATAAGCACTAGACTCGTTGCTCAATGGGTCGAGACATTTCTTCATTTCAATGAGTTAGGTCCATACATAAGCATAAGAAAGAAAGAAAAACGAAGCGAAGTCCTTGCTTTGCTTTTTTTCATATCAATAAAAAATGAATATGTCTTAGGAGACTGGGAGGGAATAGACGAACCCAACCACGACTTCTTTATAGAGACCAAGTGAAAACAAGGGAAGAAGAAAAGGATGCCTCTGCTGCAGCAGACCGGGCACCACGATGCTTGATGACAAATATAGTGATAGTGTCGTGAGAACATTTCCAATGTAGTCAGAGGTTGAAAAGCAGAAAGCGATGAGTTTGATGCTACGTGACGTGACCCCGATTGCCCAGATCATATCGAAAGGCGTAACGATCTCCCCATTTGGAGGTACCCCCCCTACAGACAAGCTATCGCAGGGCACTCGCCCCTCTTCACTTCGAAGGGAGTGATTCTCCCGACGGAGCAAATGAGGCGACCGAGTCATAAGTCCCCTAACTACTAAAAAGGAAAGGGAGTTCTAAAGGCTTGCTCTCGTCACGCTTTATTTCTATTTATTGAATTTATCTTCTCTTTATCTAGCTTCTTCAGCTCCATTACCATTAAGACTTGAGGAAAGACTATTGAAGAAATCGATATTAGTTAGTTATTTAACTTAAGAATTGCCTAAAGGTCTCTTCTTTAAATCAGTCTAAGGCTATCTTCAAAGTATATATAAGAATCAATCCTTCGAGGAGCTACAATCGGTAGACCTGCTATGCTACAACTCTGAAAGAAGGAGTTTGATTACCCCTTTAAGTCGTCCCTAGAGGGTGAAAGAAACTGGCTTTTTCCTCAGCACAAGAGCTAAGCGATAATAATACCTCTATTGAAGCTTTCTTTCATCCATAGCACAACTAGCTAAGCGACATAAACCTTAAGCCTTAAGCAATATCATTACTACTTTATTTGATAGGAAATGGAGAACATTTTCTTTCACAAAGCAGCCCTGGAAGCTGACTGCCAAGCCGTCCTGTAAGTCCTGTAATCCCCATTTCCTATCAAAACAACACTAAAAGCAATACTGCCGTAGTCTCCCACGGGAAAGGTAGAGACTAGCCATAATGCTTTCTTTTTAAGCCTCTCTGGCGGTTTCACACATCAGCATGACCCCAACCATATAGGGCTTTCTGTATAAACCAATGAAACCTCGCTTCCCGAGGAAGTAGTTGGCACAACAGTGAAATAAAGCTCCGAGAATCGCCGCTTAAGCCGCCTGCAGTACTTCTCCCACAGGGAAGGGCGTAAACTAGCGAGAAAGCCCTGTTTTTAAGCTTCTGGGAAAGGGTCCTGACTAATGAATCTAACTTCACTATAGGAGGATAACACGTTCTGGGAACGAGATAGAGGGGCCCGGTTCGCCCGTAGAAAGGTCTCATAAGCCTTCAAGCCCGATTCAAACCTCATCCAAGGAAGGTTCATAAGGGCCTGTACTAGGGCCATCAATACCACTTAGTAAAGGATAGTAGACACCAACAAGGCTCTCAGGGTTAAAGCCCGAGTAAGGCGAGGGAGTTGATCATGGGATAAAAGACTCTGCCCCTCCTGCCTAATAAGGGAGACAAACAGAGTACTAACTAGGTGTACAAAGCCTTTGAACGACTGATGCTGGCCAAGGGGAATAGGCGAAGCCACTAGGTGCGACAAGGGGACGACAAGAGGGTAGGGCATTGTCTTTTTCTTCTTATAAAGACCTACGCCGATTGAAAGCTGGAATGAATATAGCTAGGGAACCACATGCCGCCGATTGGCTTTTGCAGAGGAATGCCTCTTTCAAGGGTGGAACATCCTGACCCAGTAAAAGGAAAAAAAGGACAGGTCACAAAGGAGTAGTCTTCTCTTCGCCACATACCTGAAGGCCGGGCATCGGCCCGATGCTTCGGAGTGAAAGACCAGGTTCGGACGTGCAATTTATGAGCTAATTAAATATGATCTAGAAGGCCAGAATTACGCGTTTTAACACGAGTTAACCTTTTCGAAGGTAGAATCACTCAACTCACGAGGACCGCGAAACGGATCTTTTTATTTAGTGACTTTCACTTGCCGCCCTATTGTCTTTTAGCTGTCGTCAGCATATCCAAAAAAGAAAGCAGGTCGAGCATAGCACGCCTCGCAGCACTATAGGCCTAAAAAGCCGAACATTGAACATTTCATCTATATACGCAAATTTTGAATATCAGCCAATATCTTAACTATCTATTTCATTTCACTGGGAACCCTACAATTAGGGATCACCCCCCAGGTATAGAATATTCCTTACTTACTTTTCGTTTTCTCTTTTTGAGCATGCTCCATCTCCACGACATGATCTTGACTAAACCGGTGCTTAAAAGCCGAGAAGCTTAGGGACGAGAAGTGGGAACCAACCTGGGAGTGGAGTACGTGAAACGAGTGGACACAGACACAGAGTTGGAACCAACAGAATCACCCGACCTTACGATCTTGCGAACATGTAGGTATGTATTCCTTATTACTTAGTAGGTGTACAAGCTTATTACATATGCCATATTAAGTGTGCGCAGTAGGTACTGTGTAGGATTGGATTGATACGGAAGGGTTGAATGAGTCATAATTTCTTCCTTCTCATGAGGAAGAGGGCCGATTGGATCAAGAAGAAGAGCATGAAAGTCTTCCTCTTTGCCACAGCCTATCTTTCACTTTCACTTTAAGGTGAAGATCAAGGCTAGATTTACAATATTCGCCGAGTAGCTCTCTTTCCACTGACGCTTAACATCAAGGTGTACGTGTATAGGCCCTAGAGTCTATCCAAAGTGCTCAACATCAAGTCCGGCTCTTCAGTCTTTCCCTCGCTCTGGTGAACCATAACAACTGATTATCCTGCTGTCTTTCCCGGGAGGGCAAACTTCACTAGAGAAAAACGCTACTTTGACGACACTTGTGGGTAATCTCATGAGAGGTCTGAAACGGGCGCACATCCTTTTGTAATAGGATCGATCACGGCCTCCCATTCCGAACATGTCTTTCCTCTCAGAGTTCCCCTCTCCTTCCCCGAGGTAGAAGGCGGACGTATGCTATTGATTTATATGCCCCAACTCTGATTAAGAAATCATTTCTCCCATTCCTTAGCACTTCTATCTAAGATAGATTAACCTTCTCTTTTTTCTCCCTAAACGGCGTACAGTACAACTCTCAGAATGTGCTTTTGTACACCTCTCTGTTTCAGAACAAACAGCGCGTAAAAGCTTTCTCTATTTGGTCTCCTTCGATCGCTAACACAGGGCATTATCTATCCATGGATTCCAATCCGATCAGGCAAATCCTCAACCCTCCGAGATGGAGATGTTCCAACGGACTCAAGCACTTCCGAAAGTTCTTTATTTAAGGCTAGTACATCCGGCTTAAGATCCCAAGCTAGACTTGTCTCAACAGATGGTAGAAATTCATCGTTTTTAAGGCTCTTTCAAGGAATGTAGAAGAACGAGGGATAGCCTTACTAGAACTGATGCACCTATTACCAGATCCAAAGAGAATAGGTTTCAGTCGACAAGACAAGGTATACCGACAGGCCCATAGGTATAAGTCCAAAGTTCAATTTCCTATTTAGGTGAGCTTTCTCCCGCACAAATAAATAGAGAATTCCCTTATCAAAGGCTCAATTCCTTCTTCGACCCACAACCCGCTCGCTCAGATCCCAACCCCTGGCGGGAAGACAGATGCTAAGAGACTACTATAGGTATAGGCTCCTCCTTTTCATTTCATTCATGGGCAGAACGAGAGGCTTGTCCCTATGCTACTCAGACTTCTTTCTTTTCTGGCTTATGAAAGTCGAAGAAAGAAATGCTTCAGAAGTTGGATATGCTGAAACTAGCGATCATAGCCCTTTCGAGTTGAGATCTTGAGGAGAGTGAAAGCATTCTTCTTCATCCTTATTATAATATGCAATTATTAAATTCACAATTGGCTTCTCTGCTTTCGCAAGCTGGGTAAGTTGAGAAAGAAAAGGGATCTTGAAATCGTCCCAAGGACTTGATCGAAGCAGGGGGATCCAAGTAGATAGGAAATCTCTAAACTTCTATCTCGAAGGGCAAGGGCTACATTTGGGTTAGCAATCTTTTATGCTGGTGTACTAGCCCCCATTCATGAGGGCTTTACCCCGCAATCCAAGACTTGGAAAGTCCAACTGGTAAAACCCTTTTCTCACTCCGTGATTTCCATTTACTCTCCTATAGTTGACATTTCTTCAGAAGAACGAGAAGGGAAGACGACCCCAAGGCGAAGTCGATGAGACAGCGAATCGGAAGTTCCGTTCAACCAGCGCAGGTTAGGCGTACATCCATGGGAAAGTAGTATGCGAAACGAAAGCAACTCTTCCTTATGTTGAGTATTGAATCTTTCTAATAATAATAAGTAGCAAAGTGTGTCCAATTCCACAATAATGGTTGACGCAGCAATGCCGGAAGCTTAGGAGTGGACCGGCGTTCTATATTATATAGAATATATAATCGTTGTTCCGGGGCCGTCGAACTAGCCTTTCTTTGCAGTCTCAGTAGCCTTAGCTCGAGCTCTTGTCTACTTTGTGATGGGAAAAATGTATTCAATTAGAAATGATGTGGTTCCGCTGCGCGCCCTCTTCTTTGATCAGCGTGGAAGTCACATGAGGTGAGGGATAGGAGACTAATAAAAGGGAGTTGGCGATGTGTCTAGTAAACGTATTGGATTGACCGCTTGACCCCTCGGTCATGGAATTTCAAAAGAATATGTCAGTCGCGGAGGAGGAAGTCCTATCTGAAGTTAGGGTCCTAGCTCAACAGAAAGAAAGCAAACTCATAATAGCAAGGGAAAACTAGAAGGGAGACTACCTTAAAGAACTAAGAGCGCAGTAAGCGAAGTTAAGATACCATCCTTAACCTAATTCCTCTATCTATCCTCAGCTCTTCGATAGCAGACATCTCCATCTAATTCGTTCTAATTCATTCTAGATTGATCTAAAACTACAGGTTTGATCCCTCACTCAGGTAGCTTGCTCCAGAACCTACCGTAGGTAACATCTAGCTACAAGGAACAAGAGCAATAAAGAAGCCGTCTAATACATACCCTATCTCTCGGCAAGGTTTATCGAAAGGAAGACATCGCACCTTACTAACCTAGGTAAATACCTGAGTGAGTCTAGTCCGGGTAGAACTCAAAGAAAGATTAGAATGCCCACTCACTCACAATAGAATAGAGGATGGATGATCTGTACCAGCTCCAGGATCAAAATTCTTTCCGCTCTTTCTTTCCTTTGTCAACTCAGTGTAGTTGTCTTGGTAAACACAATCCTAGCATGGCTGGGAATTCCCTTTTTTATTATTCCTACCTTCGCGACATGCGATGGTGATGAGGGCAACACACATGAGGTATCACCTCTGTTTACCTTGGTTCCCCTGGCTCCTGCACCACATCCGCTTTTGACTATAAGTCATCATTGGGAATCATCAACCAGCACCGGGAAGAGCCTTTCCAACAAGGTTTCGTATGTTAGATCCGTCCTCGTACTATGGTTTTACCAATCCAATGGCTCGGGGGTAGCAGAAATGGATCGATACGTGATCTTCCTTTCCTTATTGTGTGCCTTTTCGGGTCTTCTTGGTCAAGCTGACTGACTGGCGTGCTAATGAGGCTTTGGAAGAGCGAAGACTTTCTGACTGGCTAAGAGATTTGGTTGGTGTTCAGTATACCGTACTGTAAGAGTGCATTGGATGCGAGCTACTATGGTCAGTGCAGTGAGATTTCTTAGATTCTATTAGATAAGGTAGTCTTTACTATTATCTATAATAAGGAAATCTTTATCATTCGGCGTAGTGCAGCTTATATAGAAAATAGAAAGGGCAAAGCGCTGTTCGTGGCACAGCTTTCTTATCTTACGAGATTTTCATTGATACAGCTAATTCTGATTCAATTGTGACAATAGCAAATAAGCAAGCATTGTATTCGAGAAGAAAAGAATGCAATGTGGTGCTTCGTCAAGTGAGGCACTACAGGTATTGGATTCAGTAAACCAGAAGTTGTTCCCAGTGAAAAGGAGTCCGACTTCCCTTTTTTAAGCATATAGCACAAAAATCAATAGAATCAGAAGTAGATGGACTAGAATCAGATGTTTCAACTTCTAGATATGTGGGAGGATATCTCATACTAAAGCTCTTTCTCATGCAATAGCCTTTTCAGTAAAGAAAGAGTTACTTCTTTTTATAGATTCACTCTGAATGAAAAGGTGACTTGAAATCTCTCATTAATTCTCAGGTAGGAATTAGGAAGTTGCATCTACTCTTTTTTGAAGAGGAGCTGCAGAGGTTGAGACATGTTGAGGTTTCGTTGGTGCTTTGATCTGGAAATTCAGTAGCGCATTTGCTTTATCGAAATGCTAAGGACTTTGATGATTCAGTTATTTTGAGGCATTTCATTTGTAATGCTTTACAAAAGGATGTAATTGCTGCCTACGCAAATTATCCTCAAGCCAATCCGAGGTGACAAAGAAAGAGGATAGTACTAAATTCATGGCTTCTGCGACGAGCTTGGACAAAGCTTTTGCCTTTCAATTGAAAGGAAGCCTTGAACACTTATCTCTAGACAAAAACCCTTCTCTAGTTATCGGTCTGATCTTGTTCTGGGTCTCCAGCGGCACCAAGACCAAAGAGGAAAGGAGAGGCATCCTACAAGGGGGCGGTGGTAGGCTCCTTGGTACCAGACTCCGACTCCACGGAAAAAGATGAGTCTCTTTCTTTAAAAGCAGTCGTCGATATCGTCAGCAGACTGTTTAGTTTCTTGTTCGAGCGCCGAAATAGGCTAAAGAATGGATTCCTCATCAAGTCTGATTGTCAATGGTGTACATTTGGAGAAATGTATGCTAGCGAATTGACTTTATATAGCGAAAGAAGAAGGAGCTCGCAGACGAGACAGTGCGCAGAGATGAGATGATGAAGTCTGCTTAACACTTGACTTGGTTGTCGGAAGGAAAGTCCTGTCCAGTCTTGAACTAATCAACTACTCTACTCAACTCAGCAAGTAAAAGACAAAGAAAACTAGTAAACCCTATCTTAAATTCCAAAAGAATCTTTCCCTCCAACCGAAGTCAGAAGAGCCGCCCTCGAGGCGGGGAAGAGTCTAAGCTGCCCGTCCATTCCTTCCTATCCGAGTTAGATGACCCTGTCAACAGTCCTTCAAGTGGGATAAGAACTCAACGGATTCAATATCATATTAGAACATAGGCTGTCTTAACCGAAGGAAGAATAAGCGCTTCGTTACGCTACGCTTTTCCCGCAGGCTTTCACTTCTTGTCTACAGCAGTTCAAGTACGAGAGAATGAATTCCTCTAGCCCTGTCGAGAGGGAAGGTCAGAAATGATGGTGGTCGATCAAGCTATTCTATTAAGAAGTAGGAATCCGCTTCTCCATGCCCTTCCATTTTCAAGGGGTAGGCCCTTCCCTTCGCGGCACACAAACTTTTCTTTTGTCACTGGCCCATTAGGTAGCCCCTTATAGTTATAGTGCGCGTACTAAGATTAAGGCTACAGCTCACTTCTTCCTTTACTAGACCGATTGCCATGAATGAATGAACTGGCTTTACTTGACTTTAGCTACAGGGACAGTTTAACCGACCTAAGAACTACCAATAAGCCTTTAGCAGCCGCGGAGGATATTCTATAAAAGCAAAGAAGACACCGAAGCTCCTCAGTCCTTGCATACTAAGATGATTCTTATCCGTGCTTTCGTGGAAGTCTCACCTATCAAGGAAGTATGACTAAGATAGTTTCTCCCTGCGGGAAGCATTAGCACCTCAGCTCAGTACGCATAGAAGTACAGTATACCTCTATTTAGCTCTACTGGCTTTATTATACCTATACCTGGAACCCTCGCTTTCACCTTAATCGGATTCGAAAGCAAAAACAAATGCGCCTTAAACGATTTCGACCACATCGATTAAAGGGATTAGGCCGCTGGAAAGGGAAAGGCAAATCGCCAAGTTACAATCGCCCTTTTAGCCACTCGGCAATGGGGCACCATAGTTGCAGTCCCCCCTCTACGAAATAAATGATCGAAAATGCTTCACAAAGACATAGGGGCAGACGGAATCGACCACCTTATGAATACATCGAAGACTTCGAAAACAAACCGTAATCCCGTGCTTGACCAACGCAGTCAATGGATTCCACCATGAGCCGGGAGCGGCCGAAGACATGCAGCTTCCATTTTCGGGGTACACAGTCACGTGCTGAGCAAAGATATATATATATCACCCATTCACACGCGCAAGGTGCGGCATCCGCCTGAACGCGGAGAGGATTTCCTTCAAAGAAAGATAGGCGTGTCAGGAAACAATATGAAGTCACCCCTATTTCGCTGTCCAGGGAGGACTAATGACCTAAAAAATGCGTGACGTTTGGGAAGCATGGGCAACCCTTCGCGCACGAAATAGCAATGACAGGAGATTGACCGGTCGGGGTCGAGTGATCAACACCTCAGGGGTTCCAAACCGCCTCTATCCCACGTTGAGATTTTAGAAAAAGGTGGGCTTGGGCACAAGCTCAACTTCTTCGATTAGGCTACCACCCTGGTTTAGCTGAGGATGGGATTCGCTACCCGATTAGTCTCCCTATTAGGCACCATTGGTCTAGGCTTTGACCCAAAAGTCCACTTTGGATTGAGAACGTCCCACTGTGGATTCATAGATTGAATTCAGCTCGTAAACTCGCTCCTCGCTACACAAGTCGCGTCACCGCATTCGTTCAGTCGGATCGCCAAAGCAGCGGTGATGAAGGCCGACACGATTGACCGGAACTGGAGTCTCACGAGGGGTTTAGCAGTTCCGCGGCTGCATATTCAGTCGAGCACATGTGGCTGAGTCGCCGGTACCTGAGCTCGAGAAACTTTCCTTATACTGACCGAGAAAAACAAGTTCAAGAGGCATCTTCCATTCATATCGATTTGGGTTTTTCCGCACCATATTTGGATCTGCCTCTTCTTCGATCCGGAATTCCCAGCAAATCCCTGACTCCTCGAATACAATGGGATTTCACACCTGGCAAATCTTTGACTCTACCTCCTCTTATTAAGACCTTAGAATGTTCCTGCGAATTATGACCTTCGCCTGGAATGTGAGCAAATATATCATGTTTATTGCTCAACTGTACTTTGGCTATCTTACGTAGAGCTGAATTAGGTTTTTTCGGTGTTCTCGTTGAAACACGCGGGCATACTCCTTCCTTCTGGGGACATTGATCCAAAGCTCGAGTACGGTCCGTGCGCCGTTTTTCTTCTCTACCATGACGAATCAATTGATTTAATGTAGGCATCGCTCTTTCCTTTGTCCTTTCCCCCCTATTTTTGCCCTATCACTAGTGGTTACTCCCGATCCGAAGCACCCCTTTTCCATTCATAGAGAGATCCAATCGTCAAAATCAATAAAAAGGCCATCATGGACCAAGATCCAAAGGGATCAATCTTGTTGGGAGGTACTGCCCAAGGAAAGGAAAAGGTGACTTCCGGATCAGGAATAATAAATAAAATTGAAACAAGATAAAATCGTATATCAAAACGACTTCTGGCATCACCGGAAGGATCGAAACCACATTCGTAGGCCGACAATTTTTCTGGATAGGTCGAACTATTGGAAGAAAATGGAAAAGGAACACCGAGTGGGATCAAAGAAACTAGCGAACTGATCACTAAATAGATCAAAATAGGTGAAAATTCGGACATCACCACAGCACACTTCGTTCTTTCGCTCCTGAGTCGCGGAGCGGCATACCGGAAAGGAATAAAAGAAAGCCCTTAGTTGTTCATCGAACCTATGACTTAAGCCTCCTTAAGGGCCGCGTGACTATTCTTTAGATTAGATAGACCCTTGTTTTGGTTTTCTTTTACACTACACAAGGCATGCAAGCGAGGCCTATGTGGATGTGCAGTCAAGCTGCAGGTACTCGACAACAACAAGAGAAAGGCCAATCACAGAACACAAACTTGATTTCGCATGTCTTGCAAGAGACGATTCGATTCACACGCACTTTCTCTATCTCTATATTTAATATGATATTTTCCCAAGCTTACCTATTTATAATGAGAAATGGGGAACTAAAACTAAGGAGGTGTCGCGCCATCAGTGAGCTCGAACACCACTCTACGCAATTGATTTTGAGAAGGAATTCACGGGATTACTGAATTCGAATATATATCTTCCATTCCTTCTATCTTATCTTGATTTGATTGCACTTTTTTCGAAAGAGAGAACTTATGAGAGCTATTCTATATTCTATAACTATAAAGGGCTTTCTTTCCTACGGGTCGTAAGTTAGCCGGCTATACCGCTTACATGCTATTGTAATCGGCACGCCTCCTACCAACTCAAATTCGGTCAGTGTTCAGTTAGTGCTCACCCGACCATTCTTCTCTCATACTCCCCCAAAAATATTTATTTTGAAACCGGGGGAATCACACGTTCCTTTCTCTTCTGCCGCTTTGATCTGTTGTGAGCTTTCTTCTCTTATGATTTATTTTTTTTTCTGTCTCAAACTCTAAGGCTACCCTTTTTGTGTTTGACGTGTAATCTTCCCTATCTAAACCAGTCATTTCATGATAGTCCCATGCAAAGCAATCTCTGTACTGCTTCAGCAACTGGCATACCTTTCCAACAATCCTTTCGCACTTCTCTTAGGAAATTCATAGTTAGCGCTCTGTGGGAAAAGCCCCCAGCACCGCTTAGTGATAAAACAGCTGCTAGTCTTGCTAACTGAATAAGTTCCTTCCCTTTAGCCTTAGTACTCTCAGTTACTTCCCCATGCCCGCCCGGACATGAAGTTAGCTTTCCAGCAACGGCTACGAGTACTCGAGCGGATAGTGGAATATTTTGCATCAACGGCTGATTAACTCCCATTCTAGCACAACAGCTTTTTCACTACTTATTGTTTGTTATTCCGAATTCCTACTCAACTTAGGTCACTCACTCGCTTTCCAGTTGACTAATAAGTAAGGCTATTGCTTTTGTAAAGCTAGGTCTACTTCACTCGACCAGTTTCGCTTCTGAATGTGCAGTGCAGCTACTGATCTTATTATAAGATAAAGCAAATCAAAATGTTCCCTGCTTTCGTGCTCTTCTTCTATTCTATATAGAATTATTAGCCCGTGTGGAGAAATCTAGACTACTCCTGCGCTTTCTCGCTACTTTGAGTCCTCGTGTAAGGTCCTCCACACATGAGGATCAGTTGTCGTGTAAGACAGATAAAGATGGCCATCTGTCAGAAGATTCAGTGTCGAGAGAAAGGGCCTTTGAAAGCCCCTTCTTCTCTTCTACTAGTCCTGTGGAACTACCAACTACTCTTTCGTGGACTGATCCATCGATTCCGGACTGGTAAAAGACTATGAGTGAGACGTGGCCAGGGGTTTCTTCAATTGATCCACATCGACCAACTGCTCGTCTGGGTCGTCGGCTAAATCGGCCCTGCTTTGCCGCGAAGCTACCGTCATCGCCTTGGTGCTATGAGAAGAGGTATCCGAAGTAATCGTAAACTCATGCACCGGCGGTGTTCCGCTCAGAGATTTTCTGCTGCAACGTCTGCTGACGCAAGCCAGACGAGTTCTCCATCTCCAGAATTTTCGACAAGAGCTCGCCAACAACTTGTCGGCGTAGGAAGGATCCCAGGGATAGGAGTACAGATGATGCATCGCGTAGGGGTCGATCTCGCGAGAAACGGACTTTCAAAGAAAAGAGTGTTGATAAAGGGAAGGCTGATACGTCTGTACACGCGAGCAGGTCTACAAGGGTTTGAACCTCTAGTTTTTAACCAACTGTTACTCAATCTAGATCGAGCGATCTTGCTGGATAGACTTCATGGTCTGGAATCACCGACAAATGAGAAAGGTAGTGCCCAGATGTTGGGATATGCCCCGATGCGGAGATATGGTGGAGATATTCCGATATGCTAGGGTAGGGGAAGCTAGACTCAATGCTAGAGTAGCTAGGAAGGGAGGGTGTAGCTCTGTCGGATTGATAGGGAAGCCGGGTGTAATGCATGTATAGGCGTGGATGGCAGGCGATCATAGATCGGCCTTTATTGCAGAAGGGAGATTGGACCAAAGACGTCCGCTTGGACGAAGGAATCTTGGTACTCAGTAACCGTGTCCGAGGTCAAAATAGGCTGCCCGGGGGGAAGATTCTGTAGCCGCCGTAGTCGAATACGTAGTGTGACATCGCCCTCAGCCGGTTAAATAGATGGTGGGGCCTAAGACCCACCAACACCTTTATCAGTTGATGCTACCTAAACCCCTTTTTTGGACAACTCTATTGTCGAAAGATTTTACCTCAAGGAGGTCGGTGGCTTCGGCCTAGGGCCCTTGAGATCGACTTGTCATCGTTGTAACAACAGGGTCGAGACCATAGTCATAGGATCTTACATCAACAACAGGCGCCTCCGCGGAAGCGGCGGGGTGGGGCCATTCCTCTTTTGAATACGCATATGGAGTGAAATAAGTCGTCATCAGGATGAGCTGCTGCGAGTGTGTGGGCTGGGCTATCAGACCCGATTGGCCTTGTCTATTTTACATTTGATTTAGCCGTCAGTTTCTGAATGAGATGGGGTTACAAATCCAGCTCCTGTTCAACGTGAGAGAGTCCCGGCAGGGCCAACAATTGGTCCAAACATTGTAGTGACGGAGGGGTCAGCACTCACCAAGCCATCTTTGGCACCAATGCTTGGATCAAAGCGATCAGTTGGACTATCTGAATAGAATTCCTCATCCGCACGTCCACGAGAATCATCTCGATCATCTGGCGGAGCCATTTTGACATCAACAGATGCATCTTCAGCGTGCAACTTCCCCGCTTTCCATAATGCTCGTCTATTTCCCTCGATCATCCAACTCTTAATATCTTAAGAGAATAAAATGTTATGCCCTAAAATGCCCTTTCCTTTCTTGGTTGGACCAAGGCGATTTCCGACAAGTCTTCCTTCTTTGGGGGAGCAGAGCAGTCAAAGAATGAAAAAAAGAAACCGATATGAATGAACTCATGGAGGCTGTCTTCCCTTTTTTAGACTCTATACAGGCTCTTCCATCCACTAGTGGTATGGATATTCCCATAGATGCAAATTCGATTGTTGTTTCGGATACAATCCCTCAGGATGACCTGTGGGATGCTCTCGAGCAGGAAAACTGGAAAGAGCTCTCCAACTCGCGGGAATACAAATTGGTGGAACGCCAGAGAGAACGAATCAATGATCAAGTCGATTGCTGAAGTCTTGAAGGAGAAAGGGATGGATGCTGGGGCTGACTATTGAAGACCCCACGGATATTGATAGAGCAACGGATGTCGTTTTCGACGATCTCTTCGATCGCTTTGACACGCATCCAAAGCGCAAAAACCATTTTACTAGAGTCCTTGGGAACATAGGAAATGAAAGAAGTCGGGTCTGGCGAGCATTCCTAGCCGCCTAGAGTGCAGCCTACCTGCTGAAGACCGTAACGTAAGTAACTCAGTGCTCCATACAGGGGAAATGAAAGCAGAATTCGTTCGGATCCTCCCACATGTTCAATCTTTTTTTAGCGGTTTCCCCAGAGATTTTTCTCATTAATGCAACCTTCATTTTGCTCATTCATGGAGTTGTATTTAGTACCTCTAAGAAATATGATTATCCGCCGTTAGTCAGTAATGTGGGTTGGCTTGGATTACTTAGTGTTGCGCGCCTAGGAGGGCAG